TAGCTATCGATATTTTCTTGAAATGAAATAGTGTGACCTTATTTCGTTCTTAAAATGAAAATAAATATGAATACTATATTTATTTTCATTTTGTTAATTCTTTGGCTTGGGGCCAAACAGCAGAGCAAAGTAGCATAGCAAAAATGCGTTCCTCGTCATTAATATGTTTGCTCTCGGTAATGGTGGCCTCTCGGGAGAATTGATGACTGCATCAAAGATGCACTTCCTATTGCTAGTACTAGTACATAGGAAAATTGTTAGTAGAACAAAGGAGTATCCCCAACCTACACCTAGGTATTGACCGCGAGTCTCCAATATTGCAGAACAGGATGGTATACGATGAGATAGGATGTAATAGAAACAATGACAGGGGTAACCCGTTACCTACTCTTACTTAACATCTTACTTAACAAGCGAACGCTTTACCCTTCCTTCCGAGTTATGTAATTCGGAATGAAAAAAATCTCCCCAAATAGGATTTGAACCTACGACCAATCGGTTAACAGCCGACCGCTCTACCACTGAGCTACTGAGGAACAACGGTAAATTCTATCTCATAGAGTTCCACTCCTTTTCTCAACCCATTACCAATATCAGACCAAAGTTTCCTTTATAACTCGTGGAACTTCTTCATAATGGCTACGTTCCATGCCTCATTTCATAGGTAAATTCAAAGTGGCTCTATTTCATTATATTCCATCCATATTATCATATAATAATATATTTAATCTAATAATATCTAATATAAATAATAAAAGAATATCATATCACCAACCATTTACTTATTAATATCATTTACTATCTACATTAATATCATATCACTAACTATTTACTATCTACTAATATCATATAATATATTATTATATATAAGAAAATAAAAAATACGAAAATGAATAATTCATATCATATACTAATAACATATATGAATTACTAATATACTAATAACATATATGAATTACTAATATCATATAACATATATGAATTACTAATATCATATAACATATATGAATTACTAATATCATATAACATATATGAATTACTAATATCATATAACATATAGTAATGAAATTGCAAGAATAAACAATAAATATAAAACCAATTAGGAGGGGGTTTTCATGATTTTTCAATCGTTTATACTAAATCGTTTAGTAGCTTTACTAAACTCAGCCATTGTGATAGGACTCTATTATGGGTTTCTGACTACATTCTCCATAGGGCCATCTTATCTCTTCCTTATTCGAGCACGGGTTATGGACGAAGGGACCGAGACGGAAATAGCAGCAACAACCGGGTTTATTACGGGACAGCTTATGATGTTCATATCGATCTATTATGCGCCTTTGCATTTGGCTTTGATTAGACCTCATACAATAACTGTCCTAACTCTACCGTATCTTTTCTTTAATTTCCTATACAAAAACAACAAACACTATTATTCGGAATCTCACTATTATTTGGATTCTGGATACAATTTGGATTCCGGATACAAGAATCCAAATACAATACGTCAATTTCGTATTTACAAAGTATTCTTTAACAATCTTTTTTTTCAGTTATCAAACCCCTTTCTTTTCCCAAGTTCAATCTTACTAAGATTGATGAACATTTATCTCTTTCGATCCAACAATAAATTGTTATTCTTAACAAGTAGTTTTCTTGGTTGGTTAATTGGTCATATCTTTTTGATGAAATGTATTGGATTGATATTATTAGTTTGGTCAAAGCAAAAAAATTCGATCAAATCTAAGTTAACTATGCGATTTGATAAGTACATTCTATTACAATTGCGAAATTATGTGGGTCAAATATTTGTTCTTTTTTCATTTGTTATCCTTGGCCACTATTTAGGCAGAACACCGGTTCCATATTTTTATTGTTTTACGGATGAAATCTTAGAATACGAAGAGAAGGAAAAGGCTGAAATCAATGGTGAAGGAGAAATCGATGTTGAAATAGATTCGGAAACGGAAGAAAGTAAACAAGAACAAAACGGCTCCATTGAAGACGAAGAAGATCTTATTTCTTATCTTTTTCCGACAAAAGATAAGAGTTTGGACAACATTGAGCAAATCTTCGCATTGGAAAAACCTCTTGTAACTACTCTTTTCGATTATCGAAAATGGAATAGGCCATTGCGATATATAAAAAACGATCACTTTGAAAGAGTCGTACGAGATGAAAATTCACAGTTTTTTTTTCATATATGTCAAAGTGATGGAAAAGAACGAATATCTTTCACGTATCCACCTGATTTATCTAGTTTTCTGAAAATCATGGAAAAAAAGATGGATCTCTTCACAAGAGATAAAATCTCCTATAATGATAATGAATTGTCTAATTCTTGGAGCTCCAATAATAAAGAAAAAAGAAAGAAACTAAGCAATGAATTTTTTAAAAGGGCAAAAGTTCTAGATAAGAAATATAAGAAATTTAAGAAATTTATTCCTGTGGATGTATTTGAAAACCGAATTAGATTATCTAATGATAAGAATAAAATAAAATATTTAACTAAAATATATGATCCTTTCTTGAATGGACCTTTTCGTGGACAAAGCTTTTCACCATCAATTCAAAATGAAACTTACACAACAAATTCCATTTTGATAAATAAGATTCATGGTCTCCTTCTTTCTATTAATAGTAATTATCCAGAATTTGAACAGAAAATAGATCAATTTGATAGAACATTTTTATTAACTGAAATTGGTTTTTTTTTTAACTTAATCAGTAAATTTTCGGAAAAATCCGTATCAAGTTTTAATTTTGACGGACTTTATTTATTTCCAGAACATGAACAAGTAAAAATATATTCCGAAGAAAAAAAAAGAAAAAAAAAATTCTTATTCGAGGCAATTACAACTGATCGGAACAACCAAACCATTTTTAATGGAAAGAAATGTAGTGGAATAAACGAAATCAGTAAACAAGTTCCTCGATGGTCATACAACTTAATCGACGACTTGGAGCAAGTGACGGAAAGACTAACAAAAGAGGCTCAGATTCGTTCCCCAAGAGCCGACCGTATAGTCATTTTTGATGGGGATACAGATTCACCGACTTTGAATCTTGGTCCTAGAAATGACAAAGAGGCTATTCCTGCGCTAAATCACGAATTTTTTCTACTAAATTTTTCACGCGAACCAGATTATGACCGAGATATAATTAAGGGATCTATGCGCCCTCTAAGGCGTAAAACAGCGATTTCGAAACTTTTTCAAGCAAGTGGAAATGTCCATTCCCCCACTTTTTTGCAGATGATAGACAATTACCCATTCTTTTTTCTTTTTGGTGATCTTTTCGATGATCTATCCCAATATTTGAAAGAAATGTTCAGGAAACCTGGTACTGACAATTCAGAATTTGTGGAGTTTCAGAAAAGGATGGAACACAAATACGAAGAGGACGACAAAGACGAGGCTGAAATAAGACTTCTAAAAATAGAAGAAGACTGGGAAAGTATTCTATATGGTCTAATAATTAGAAGTTTTGTATTACTAAGCCAATCTTTTATTAGAAAATATATTATACTACCTTCATTGATAATAACTAAAAATATAATTCGTATCCTATTATTTCAAAATCCCGAATGGTCAGAAGATTTTAGGGATTGGAGAAGGGAAGTTCATATTAAATGCACCTATCAGGGCATTCCAGTATCCCACAAAGAATTGCCAAAAAACTGGTTCAACGACGGTATTCAGATAAGGATCTTATACCCTTTTGTTCTGAAACCTTGGCACAAATCTAAGGTACAATCTACTGAAAAAAAAAAAAAAAAAGATCCACAGAAAAAAAAATATACTGAAAACAAAAACTTCTGGTTTTTAACAGGTTATGGAACACTAGTAGAATCGTATCTTGATGAGGGTTTCCCAAGAGACCCACTTTCGTTTTTGGGTCCCGTTTTAAAAACAATAAGTAAAAAATTGAAAAAAGATTTGAAAAAACATTTTTTTCTAATTCTAAAATTTTTAAATGAAAGAAAAAAAGGGTTTCGAACTATGTTAAAAAAAATAGAAAACTGGAAGATTCTTAAAAGTATTCTATTTAGGTTCAAAACAATAGATGAAACAATAGATGAACTGAGTGAAAGCAAAAAAACTTCAACAATCAGTAAGAATAATTCAAAGATTGAGGTGATTGAGGAATCACCCGTTAAAATGGAATCTATTAATTGGACAAATTCTTCATTCACAGAAAAAAGGATAAAAGATCTTAATGTTAAAACAGATACAATCATAAAACAAATAGAAACAATGACAGAAGAAAAAAAAGAGGGGATTCTAACTTCAGAGATCAATTTGAATTCGAACAAAACTACTTATGATGCTAAAAGATTAGAATTACAAAAAAATATTTTGCAAATATTACAAAGAAGATTTGTTCGATTAATACGTAAATCCTATTCTTTTTTCAAAATTTTCATAGAAGGGGTATACATAGATATCCTTTTATGTATCAGTAGTATTGCTAGGATCCATCGACAACGTTTTCTTGATTTTCTTGAATCAACAGACAAAATAATAAATGTAATAAATGTAAAAAAATCCATTTACTACAAAAAAAAAAAAATGGAAGAAAGAATTGAAAATCAAAGTATAATTCCATTTATGTCGATTATAGAAAAATCTGGGGATATTACGAATATGAATTCACAGAATTCTTGGGATGTATCTTCTTTGTCACAAGCATATGTATTTTATAAATTATCACAAATCCAAGTTAGTAATGGATATAAATTTAAGTTAAGATCTATTTTTGAATCTCCTGGAAGATCTTTTTTTCTTAAGAATGAAATAAAGGATTATTTTTTTAGAATAAAAGGAACATATAATTCCAAATTAAGACATAAGAAACGTCCCGATTCGTTAATGAATCAATGGACAAATTGGTTAAAGGTTCATTATCAATATGATTTACCTGCGAACAGATGGTCGAGATTAGTATCAAAAAAATGGAGGAATAGAATCAATGAACATCGTGTGGCTCAAAATAAAGATTTAGTTGAATATGATTCATATGAAAAAAATCAATTAATTCTTTCCAAAAAACAAGAACAAGAGGGAGAGGGAGACTTATTAGAAATAAAAAATAAAATAAAAAAACAATATAGATATGATCTTTTCTCCTATCAATATATTCATTTTGCGGATAAGAAAAAATCCTATATTTATGGATATAGATCACCGCAAGGAAACAAAAACCAAGCGATTTCTTATAACCCATGTAGAAAAGAATTTTTGGATATAATAGGCGATATCTCTATCCAAAATTATCTAGAAGAATATGATATTCTAGATATGGAAAAAAAAATGGATAGAAAAAATATGGATAGAAAGTATTTCAATTGGACGGGAATGAATGGAAAAATGAAAAAGACTTCTATACCGAATAAGAAATTCCTTATTCCCGGATTTTGGTTCTTTTCAAAATTAAGCAAATTATATTCTGCATATAAGATGAATCCTTGGATCTTACCAATAAAATTCTTTGTTTTGCCGCTTTATGGAAAAGGTAATTTAAAGTTAACAACAGAAGAATACATGAGTACAGTATATGAAGATCGTAAATCTCGCTCATACTCTTCTAACGGATCAGATTCTAAATACAGGACCGATCTAAGGGGAGAACGGGATTTCTTACTATCAAAATATTTTGGTTTTTATTTGCACTGTGATAATTCCGACCAAGAAATAGGAATGGATAATGTCAACTTATTCATTCTCCTGCTTAGAATGAAAAATTTTAAAAAAATTGTAATAATGTCGATTAAAAAGCTAGAGCTAGATATAGAAATGCTGGCTGATTCAATTACGAAGGATTTTTGTTATACAGAATGTAGGGACACTGAGGACTTGAAGGAAAGGCTAACCTTTTTTATTGAACCTATTCGCCTGTCTACAAAAAACCACGAACAATCTCTTATATATCAAATCATAAGACTACCCTTGATTCATAAGAGTAAGAGGCGAAAAAGTTGGAGTTGGAAAAAAAGTCGTTTTGATCAAAAGATAACAGAAAATAAAGATAAAAATCTTTATGATTTGTTTGTTCCTGAAAATCTTTTGTCCACTAGACGCCGTAGAGAATTGAGAATTCTAACTTGTTTGAATCCTAGGAATAGAAATACTGTGCATAGAAAAACAATAAATGATAATGAGAATCAAATAAAAAATGTTTCTGAAGTTTTGGGTAAAAATAAAGATCTTGATAGCGAAACAAAAAAACTAATGAATTTTAAATTATTTCTTTGGCCAAATTATCGATTAGAAGATTTAGCTTGTATAAACCGCTATTGGTTTAATACCCATAATGGAAGCCATTTCAGTATATTAAGGATACATATGTATCCTCGATTGAAAGATTAATTTAGAATCTACATTTATCTTCTATTTATCATTATCATTATCATAATATTTTTTGTAACATATCTGATATGTGAATAAATATAATAAATATATATAAATAAATATTTTTATTTATTTATATATATTTATTTATATTTTTATATAAATAAATTTAAATAAAAAAAAAAAGAAATGTAAAAGAAATGTGATGGTCTTATTTTTATTTGAAATAAACAAGACAATAGAATTTTTTATTTATTCAATTAATAAATATAGTATTTATTTTTTTATCTATTTGAATTACATTCCTTAATATTAATAATATAATTGATTTGAAAAAAAAAAATAAATAAATTAAGATAATTTTATATACAAAATTAAAAATTAGTGTCATTACTATTACTGATCAATAAAAATATCTACCAAAAACGAGGGGGAGAGAAAAGCTTTCATTTCATGATAAAAAATTCATTTATACCTGTTATTTCACAAAAAAAAAAAGAAGAAGAAAACCCCGGATCAGTTGAATTTCAAGTATTCAATTTCCATAATAAGGTACTAAGACTTACTTCACATTTGGAATTACACCCAAAAGACTATTTATCTCAAAGGGGTTTACATATAATTCTAGGAAAACGGCAACGACTACTGTCTTATTTGTCAAAGAAAAATAAAATACGTTATAAAAAATTAATAAATCAGTTGGGTATTCGGGATTCACAAATTCGTTAATTTCAAGAATCATTTTCAATTATTCGATTTATTAGATCCTGAATTTTGATGAACTTTTTTTTTAACGATTCATGGAAGAATGAATCGAGGAAAAACCTATGAATGTGCCAGCTACAAGAAAAGACCTCATGATAGTCAATATGGGGCCTCAACACCCATCAATGCATGGTGTTCTTCGACTTATTGTTACTCTGGATGGTGAAGATGTTATTGATTGTGAACCAATATTGGGTTATTTACACAGAGGTATGGAAAAAATTGCGGAAAATCGAACAATTATACAATATCTGCCTTATGTAACACGTTGGGATTATTTAGCTACTATGTTCACAGAAGCAATAACCGTAAATGGACCGGAACAATTGGGAAATATTCAAGTACCTAAAAGAGCCAGCTATATACGAGTAATTATGTTGGAATTAAGTCGCATAGCTTCTCATCTACTATGGCTGGGACCTTTTATGGCAGATATTGGTGCACAAACCCCCTTTTTCTATATTTTTAGAGAAAGAGAATTAATATATGATCTATTTGAAGCTGCGACAGGTATGAGAATGATGCATAATTATTTTCGTATTGGAGGAGTAGCGGCTGATCTACCTTATGGTTGGATAGATAAATGTTTTGATTTTTGTAATTATTTTTTAACAAGGGTTATTGAATATCAAAAACTGATTACGCGAAATCCAATTTTTTTAGAACGAGTTGAAGGCGTAGGTGTTGTTGGTAGAGAGGAAGTTCTAAATTGGGGGTTATCAGGACCGATGCTTCGGGCTTCCGGAATACAATGGGATCTACGTAAAGTCGATAATTATGAGTGTTACGAGGAATTTGATTGGGAAGTTCAATGGCAAAAAGAAGGAGATTCATTAGCTCGTTATTTAGTTCGAATTGGTGAAATGATGGAATCCATTAAAATTATTCAACAGGCTTTGGAAGGAATTCCAGGTGGGCCATATGAAAATTTAGAAATTCGCTCCTTTGATAGAGAAAAGGAGCCAGAATGGAATGATTTTGAATATCGATTCATTGGTAAAAAATCGTCTCCGACTTTTGAATTGCCCAAACAAGAACTTTATGTGAGAGTTGAGGCCCCCAAGGGGGAATTAGGAATTTTTCTAATAGGAGATCAGAATGGTTTTCCTTGGAGATGGAAAATTCGTCCACCTGGTTTTATCAATTTGCAAATTCTTCCTCAATTAGTTAAAAGAATGAAATTGGCTGATATTATGACAATACTAGGTAGCATAGATATCATTATGGGAGAAGTTGATCGTTGAAATGATAATTGATACAACGGAAGTCCAAGATATAAATTCTTTTTCCGGATTGGAATCTTTCAAAGAGGTCTATGGAATTCTATGGATACTTGTACCTATTTTGATTCTTGTATTGGGAATCACAATAAGTGTACTAGCAATTGTATGGTTAGAAAGAGAAATATCTGCAGGGATACAACAGCGTATTGGACCCGAATACGCTGGTCCTTTTGGAATTCTTCAAGCTCTAGCAGACGGAACAAAACTACTATTCAAAGAGAATCTTATTCCATCTAGGGGAGATATTCGTTTATTCAGTATCGGACCATCCATATCAGTAATATCAATTCTAATAAGTTATTCAGTAATTCCCTTTGGCTATAACTTTGTTTTATCTGATTTCAATATCGGTGTTTTTTTATGGATTGCTATTTCGAGTATTGCTCCCATTGGACTTCTTATGTCAGGATATGGGTCAAATAATAAATATTCCTTTTTGGGTGGTCTACGAGCTGCTGCTCAATCGATTAGTTATGAAATACCATTAACTCTATGTGTCTTATCAATATCTCTACGTGCGATTCGTTGAAACCCAAAAAGCTATTCGATGCTATTGCTATGCTCCTCTCTTTATAGTACTATATAGGAAAGGAGTCGAATAAATTAAATAGAAACCCTCATTATCTTAATTTGATTTTTCACAATTCGGATTGAAGAACTAAATTAGATAGTTATATGAGTGAAATAAAACAGCTTATATTGAATAAAATTTCAGAATACTCTATTACTTATAGTTAACAGATAGTATGATGATTTTAAATGGCAGTAAAAATATTGAGTCTCATTTTCTATGTATAAGAATGAAGTCAATTAAAATAAATTATAAAGAGAAGAGGACATTTAACCCAAGATTGGATAATATTTTTCATCCTGTTTTGAAGCGGGCTCAAAAGACCAACCTTATTGAGTTTTAGTTATCATTTGGATGATCATAGATGTATTAAATTAAAATTAATAAGGGGTTAATAAAAAAAGGAGTGGATGGTTAGAAACACCAAGATACACAAAGGATTAGTAACACAGATTTTGTAAATTATCCAAAAGACAATTTACGCATAATAGAAAAAGAATACTAATTGGGGCTTTAAGTTGGTAGAAAAAATCAAGCAGTACTCCCCATAACTCCGATCCAGAGTATGCTTCCATCCACTTATTAAATAAATTACTATCAGGAACGAAAAAATCCTTTAAAATTTTTTAAGTCCCTTTTTCATAGCACAAAAAAGAAGAATAGGAACGAAAAAAGAAGAAGAAATCATAAACGAAAATCAGATCTCTTTTTTGTTTATGATTTCTTATATCCATATTCATGGAGATCAAATTCACATGATAATTAAGAAACGAATGTGTAATTATTTTTTGTAATTCAAAATGCGGAGGGTTATGGAGAATTCTAAAAGAGTATTTTATTGAAGAATTCAGTTATTACTCAACAAATTCAAATTTTGATTTTTAAGGGATGAGATCAATTCAGAAGTGCCTTATTGTATCTTTTATTAAAATGGATTTATCTTTCTTATTTAGTTATTTCTAGAACAGACAGAATTGAATTGGTCTAATTCAGAACCGTTTGATAGATTTAAATCTTCTATATCTTATGGATATATCACGAGATAAATAATCGTCCCGGTCCTTAGATTTACTTAAGGCTTTCCAGGAGCCGTATGAGGTGAAAATCTCATGTACGGTTCTGTAATAGAGATGGGAACAGTAATGTTATCACCGACTAGGATTATCTAACAGTTTAAGTACAGTTGATATAGTTGATGCGCAATCAAAATATGGTTTTTGGGGATGGAATTTGTGGCGTCAACCTATCGGTTTCATTGTTTTTCTAATTTCTTCACTAGCAGAATGTGAAAGATTACCTTTTGATTTACCAGAAGCAGAAGAAGAATTAGTAGCGGGTTATCAAACAGAATATTCGGGTATTCGATTTGGTTTATTTTACGTTGCTTCCTATTTAAACCTTTTAATTTCTTCATTATTTGTAACAGTTCTTTACTTGGGCGGTTCAAATATCTCTATTCCGTACATATTCGTTTCTGAGTTTTTTGAAATCAATAAAACATATGGAGTTTTTGGAACTACAATTGATCTCTTTATTACATTAGCTAAAACTTATTTTTTCTTATTCGTTTCTATCATAACAAGATGGTCTTTGCCTAGGCTAAGAATGGATCAATTATTAAATCTTGGATGGAAATTTCTTTTACCTATTTCTCTCGGTAATCTATTATTAACAACTTCGTCTCAATTGTTTTCACTGTAAAAGATTTATTTTCTATATTCATAACTTGTATCAAATAAGAGAAAGAAATAAAACAAAAATATTCATAGATATTTACGATATGTTCCTTATGGTAACTGGGTTCATGAATTATGGTCAACAAACAGTCCGAGCTGCAAGGTACATTGGTCAAAGTTTCATGATTATCTTATCTCACGCAAATCGTTTACCTGTAACTATTCAATATCCTTATGAAAAATTAATCACATCGGAACGTTTCCGCGGTCGAATCCATTTTGAATTTGATAAATGCATTGCTTGTGAAGTATGTGTTCGTGTATGTCCTATAGATTTACCCGTTGTTGATTGGAAACTGGAAACTGATATTCGAAAGAAACGATTGCTAAATTACAGTATTGATTTCGGAATCTGTATTTTTTGTGGTAACTGTATTGAGTATTGCCCAACAAATTGTTTATCAATGACTGAAGAATATGAACTTTCAACTTATGATCGTCACGAATTGAACTATAATCAAATTGCTTTGGGCCGTTTACCAATGTCAGTAATTGATGATTATACAATTCGAACAATTCAAATAAAATAAAAAAAAGAGAATTTTTTATAATTAAAAATTATTTTAATTCTTAATAAAATAAATAAAAAAGAAAATCAGAATAGTATAGAATATAATATATATATAACTCTATAAATAAGGATAATCTATATATATATATATTATACAATATATAAGAAATAATCAAAATAAAATATTATCAAAATAGAATATAAAAAAAATGAAAATTAATAATTTATGTTATATCTACTTTTATATTTTTGTTTTAATATAGTTTCAAACTAATCTTTAGTATAAAGACTGGAATGACATTGATTATCTAACTGCAACTATATATCAATCAATTCAAACTCCTTAGGATTTTTTTTTCAATGCAAAAAAAAAATTAAGTATATAAAAATTTTTTTCCTGGTCATATCAATACGGTCATGAAATTTTGATTTCTTTGTCTTTTTTTTTACATATAATGGATTTGCCTGAAACGCTACACGATTTTCTTTTAGTCTTTCTGGGATCGGGTATTATATTAGGAAGTCTAGGAGTAGTATTACTTACCAACCCTATTTTTTCTGCTTTTTCGTTGGGACTGGTTCTTGTTTGTATATCCTTATTATATATTTTATCAAACTCCCATTTTGTAGCTGCATCACAGCTACTTATTTACGTGGGAGCTATTAACATTTTAATCATATTTGCTGTGATGTTCATGAATAGTTCCGAATATTACCAAGATTTTAATCTTTGGACTGTTGGGGATGGAATTACTTTGATAGTTTGTACAAGTATTTTTGTTTCACTAATAACTATTATTCCAGATACTTCATGGTACGGAATTATTTGGACTACAAGACCAAATCAGATTATTGAGCAAGATTTGATAAGTACTAGTCAACAAATTGGAATTCATTTATCAACCGATTTTTTTCTTCCATTTGAACTAATTTCAATAATTCTTTTAGTTGCTTTGATAGGTGCAATTGTCGTAGCTCGCCAGTAAGAAATCTTTATAGAATTGGTAATATAAATCAAGATTTTATTTATTTTTTTTTTTTTTTTTCAATTCTATGTTATGTATAAACTCTTTTTTTTATTGCCAATATATTCTTTTGTTCCAGACTTGGTATATTCTTTAGTCAATTGAATCTGTTGAATTGTTGTTCATATTGAAATGAATCAAAATTAATAAGGAGTTGGTCAATGATGCTCGAACATGTACTTGTTTTGAGTGCCTATTTATTTTCTATTGGTATCTATGGATTGATCACGAGCCGAAATATGGTTAGAGCCCTTATGTGTCTTGAACTTATACTGAATGCAGTTAATATAAATCTCGTAACTTTTTCTGATTTTTTTGATAATCGCCAATTAAAAGGAAATATTTTTTCAATTTTTGTTATAGCTATTGCAGCCGCTGAAGCAGCTATCGGACTGGCTATTGTTTCCGCAATTGCTCGTAACAGAAAATCAACCCGTATCAATCAATCGAATTTGTTGAATAAATAGCATTAATTAATCATAATTAATAAAAAAAATTCAATTCAAATAGTGAGTGTAATATTTATCAATTCAAATTAATATGTATTCTACACAACTTATGATCATGTTTGCATTGCCTAAATCATAAGAAATCAAAGTATCCTGGTCCTCTTCTATTCCTTCTTCTAAATTTATCTAGACATCTTTTTTGATTAACAATATTATAACAAATCATTGATTCATCTGGTATATAAATATATGATTCATTTACGAGTTTACTAGATCGATAATTTTCATTTTTTATGTTCAAAAATTACTATAGATACAATGTCACATTCAGTAAAGATTTATGATACATGTATAGGATGTACTCAATGTGTCCGAGCTTGTCCCACAGATGTATTAGAAATGATACCTTGGGATGGATGTAAAGCTAAGCAAATAGCTTCTGCCCCAAGAACAGAGGACTGTGTTGGTTGTAAGAGGTGTGAGTCCGCTTGTCCGACGGATTTCTTAAGTGTTCGGGTTTATTTAGGGCCTGAAACAACTCGAAGTATGGGTCTAGCTTATTGATACGTTTCAAAAAACACCACACGAATACGTTTTTTTACTGGCAAAAACCCGTGCTCAAAAAAAAATACAAAATATTTTTTTGAGCACGGGCTTTTCTGGCCCAAGTGTATCTTATTTTTATGACGAATTATTTTCCTTGGTTAACAATAATTGTAGTTTTCCCAATAGCCGCAGGTTCCTTAATTTTTTTATTCCCTCATAGGGGAAATAAGGTAATTAGGTGGTATAGCATTTGTATATGCTTAATCGATCTCCTTCTAACAACCTATGCATTTTGTTATCATTTCCAATTGGATGATCCACTAATTCAACTGACGGAGAATTATAAATGGATCAATTTTTTTGATTTTTACTGGAGATTGGGAATAGATGGACTCTCTATAGGACCTATTTTACTGACGGGATTTATAACCACTTTAGCCACTTTAGCGGCTCAGCCGGTTACTCGAGAATACCAATTATTCTATTTCCTGATGTTAGCAATGTATAGCGGTCAAATCGGACCATTTTCTTCTCGAGACATTTTACTTTTTTTCATCATGTGGGAATTGGAATTAATTCCCGTTTATCTACTTTTAGCCATGTGGGGGGGAAAGAAACGTTTGTATTCAGCTACAAAGTTTATTTTGTACACTGCAGGAGGTTCTGTTTTTTTATTAATGGGAATTCTGGGTATCGGTTTATATGGTTCTAATGAACCAACATTAAATTTTGAAATATTAACTAATCAATCGTATCCTGTGGCGCTAGAAATAATATTATATACGGCATTTCTTATTGCTTTTGCTGTCAAATCGCCGATTATACCCTTACATACATGGTTACCAGATACCCACGGAGAGGCACATTACAGCACTTGTATGCTTTTAGCCGGAATCTTATTAAAAATGGGAGCATATGGGTTGGTTCGAATTAATATGGAATTATTTTCCCACGCTCATTCAATATTTTGCCCCTGGTTAATGATATTAGGTTCTATTCAAATAATCTATGCCGCTTCAACATCTTTTGGTCAACGTAATTTAAAAAAAAGAATAGCTTATTCTTCGGTATCTCATATGGGTTTCATAATTCTAGGAATTGGTTCTATAAGTGATACTGGGCTCAACGGGGCCATTTTACAAATAATATCTCATGGATTTATCGGCGCTGCCCTTTTTTTCTTGGCAGGAACTAGTTATGATAGACTACGTCTTCTTTATCTTGACGAAATGGGCGGAATGGCTATCCCAATGCCAAAAATATTCACGATTTTCACTATCTTATCGATGGCTTCTCTTGCATTGCCGGGCATGAGCGGTTTTGTTGCCGAATTGATAGTTTTTTTTGGAATAATTACCAGTCAAAAATATCTTTTCATGATGAAAATACTAATTACTTTTGTAACTGCAATTGGAATGATATTAACTCCTATTTATTTATTATCTATCTTACGGCAGATGTTCTATGGATACAAGTTTTTTAATATACCAAACTCTTATTTTTTTGATTCTGGGCCGAGAGAATTATTTATTTCGATTTCTATCCTTATACCTGTAATAGGTATTGGTATTTATCCAGATTTCATTTTTTCATTCTCGGTTGACAAGGTTGAAGCTATTCTAGCTAATTTTTGATAGAGCATTTTCATGAATAAATGAATCAAAAAGAGAAAAAAACCTTATCAAAAAGAATATTTTTCTGTTAGATTCACTTAAAAAAATTGAAATTATAATCCAATATGTTTGTTGTTTGTGAGAACCCCTTGAATCATTACATTACTTGATTGAAAGGGTTCTCCACGATTTATGGAAAGTATATATTTATATGCTTTCCATATTTTTATTTCTCAGGTTCTTTACTCATTGAAATTTAATTAGATGTAAATGAACCATAACTATGTAGTCCTATTCCTAATAGATTGATCCCCAAATAACATATCCAAATTATAAGAAATCCGATAGAGGCCACTATTGAAGAATTTACACCTTCAAATTTTTTATTTTTTCTAGTATGTAAATAAATCGCGAATATGGTCCAAGTAATAAAGGCCCAAGTTTCCTTTGGATCCCAATTCCAATAGGACCCCCATGCCTCGTTAGCCCATACTGCCCCTGAAAGAATACCTATCGTTAAAAACAGAAAACCCAGACTAATAATACGATAACCCCAACGATCCAATTGTTGAATAAATTGAGACCTATAATAATTTCGAGAAGAATAAAAAGGTGTTTTTCGTAAAACATTGTTTCTTTCATTCATATTCATGTATTTTATTTCGACAAAATCAACTGATTTATTTAAAAAATCCAAATTCTTGGTAAAAGCAAGAATTTGGATGGCTTCTTGAAACGTAATGACTAAAATAGCTACTGATAATAATGATCCACATAAAAGAGCTGCATAGCCCAATATCATCATACTTACGTGCATCATTAGCCAATGGGATTGTAGAGCGGGTACTAATATTACAGATTGATGCATTTTGGTTAAAAGACCCGAAGTCGCAAAGCCTTGGGTAAAAATAACACTTGGTGCGATTATTGTACTTAAAAGGTTTTTCTCCTTTTTAAAACACGGAACCATATGAAAAATGGAAAAACCCCATGAAAGAAAGATTAGTGATTCATATAAATCACTAAATGGTAAATGGCCCGAAAAAAACCAACGAGTAATTAACAATCCCGTTACACAGAAAAAAGTTATTATCATGGCTTTTTTGGACAAATCATATAATCCTACGATTTCATTGACTAATAAGGTTATCAAATGAATTGAAATAACAATTGATATGACGGAAAACGATATATGAGTTAATATATGCTCTAAAGTTGAAAATATCATATCTATAATGAAAATAAATATCTATAATGAAAATAAAAAAGGTATGAATACTAGGAATAGAAATAGGGAATTGAATTCATTATAGGACTTCTTCTTTTCAAATTTTAAAAATATAGGATAGGATGCCATGCCGCTACTCGGACTCGAACCGAGATGCTCTAGCACTGCTTCCTAAGAGCAGCGTGTCTACCAATTTCACCATAGCGGCTTACTCGAAATCATAATAACCAACTCTTTAGTCAATCGTCGAGATTGAAAGAATCGCTTAAAGTGCACTATTTATTTAGGACATTTATTTACTAAACATTTAGTATAAATGGATAATAAGAAGTAAATTTAAAATTTGTATTTATTCGAATATCAAAAATATGAAAAAATTAGATTCTATATATTTAGAATATATTATATATATATATAATATATTCTAAATATATGTTCCATATTCTATACTAGTATTAGTATAAAAAAATGAGTATTAAAGAATACTCTTTGAATCTAGCTAATTTATATTATTCCAATCCAACATTTTTATTTGTTACAAAAAAAACTTTTTGATTTACCTGTAAAAATGGATTGAGCTAATGAAAAGGCTTTCAATGCTGTCCAATATCCCTTTTTTTTCCAAAAATTTTTACGAATATTTTTTTTTGATATAGAAGTGCGCTTTTTTGGAACTGCCATACAATTAGGATAGTTTTTTTATTACTATAGTTCGATGTGAAAGACATTTGTTCTGTAAATGAAAACGAATTATTCTGTAATTAGCCGTATGTCTTATTTATCTTAATTCCCTCTTTCTTTTTTTCTATCTAAAGTAAAACCATTGAATATTATAAATCTTTTCCAAATATTTCATAGATAATATATCTATGGATCTCTTTTTATTTTTATTGTAATGTAAAAGAATCAATTAGTTCAAAAAGAAACTAATTTATATTGTTTTTAGAATTTATATCAAAATAAACAAATGTTCTTCTTTATATCAAAATAAACAAATGTTCTTTGTTTTGGTGTAATGATTTATCCCCACCCTCACTCTATATATCAAAATTTTGATTTTATTTATTATTTTTTAATTTCATTATTATTTATTAATATTTAAATAGTCATTTTTCTTAATATATATATATAAATGATTAACATAGTTATTTATATTACTTATAATTATTAATTAATATTACTTAAAATAATAAGATTTTTTTTATTTTTTATTTTCACTAGGAATTTGGTTATTGGCCGATTTTGACTTTGTACTTTCCAATATTGGAACGATTGTGCAAAGATTCAGAACAATTAAGAATATAAAATTCGATTTATTTATCCACTTTTTATTAACCGAACCCCTTTACAAAAGAGATAAAACAAATGAATAAGAAACAAAATTCATCAAGAATCAAAATATTTTTTATTCTTTATTTTTTTTGTATGGAATATATACATCAATATTCATGGATCATACCTTTCATCCCACTTCCAGTTCCTATTTGTATAGGGGTAGGACTTCTACTTTTTCCTACGGCAACAAAAAATATTCGCCGTATGTGGGCTTTTCCTAGTATTTTATTGTTAACGATAGTTATGATTTTTTCGATCGATCTATCTATTCATCAAATCGAGAATAGTTCTATCTATCAATATGTATGGTCTTGGACTATAAATAATGATCTTTCTTTAGAGTTTGGCTACTTGATTGATTCACTTACTTCTATAATGTCAATATTAATCACTACTGTTGGGATTCTGGTTCTAATTTATAGTGATAGTTACATGTCTCATGATCAAGGCTATTTGAGATTTTTTACTTATCTGAGTTTTTTTAATACTTCAATGTTAGGGTTAGTTACTAGTTCAAATTTGATACAAGTTTATATTTTTTGGGAATTGGTTGGAATGTGTTCTTATCTATTAATAGGTTTTTGGTTCACACGTCCTATTGCGGCAAATGCTTGTCAAAAAGCGTTTGTAACTAATCGTGTTGGGGATTTTGGTTTATTATTAGGAATTTTAGGTTTTTATTGGATAACGGGTAGTTTGGAATTTCGGGATTTATTTCAAATATTCAACAACTTAATTTATAAGAATGAGGTGAATCTTTTTTTTGTTACTTTGTGCGCCCTCTTGTTATTTTGCGGATCAGTTGCGAAATCTGCCCAATTCCCTCTTCATGTATGGTTACCAGATGCTATGGAAGGTCCTACTCCTATTTCCGCTCTTATCCATGCTGCTACTATGGTAGCAGCAGGAATTTTTCTTGTAGCTCGACTTCTTCCTCTTTTCATAGTTATACCCCCCATAATGAGTGTAATAGCTTTGATAGGTATAATAACAGTAGTATTAGGAGCTACTTTAGCTATTGCTCAAAAAGATATTAAGAAAAATTTGGCCTATTCTACAATGTCTCAATTGGGTTATATGATGTTAGCTTTAGGTATGGGCTCTTATCGAGCCGCTTTATTTCATTTGATTACTCATGCTTATTCAAAAGCATTGTTATTTTTAGGATCTGGATCCATTATTCATTCAATGGAAGCTATTGTTGGATATTCTCCAGATAAAAGTCAAAATATGGTTCTTATGGGCGGTTTAACAAAACATGCCCCAATTACAAAAACTGCTTTTTTAATAGGTACACTTTCTCTTTGTGGTATTCCACCTTTTGCTTGTTTTTGGTCCAAGGATGAGATTCTAAATGATAGTTGGTTGTATTCACCAATTTTCGCAATAATAGCTTGTTCCACAGCAGGATTAACTGCATTTTATATGTTTCGAATCTATTTACTTGTTTTTGAAGGATATTTAAACGTTCATTTTCAAAATTTCAATGGAAAGAAAAATAGTTCTTTCTATTCAATATCTTTATGGGGCAAAGAAGAAAAAAAAAAATTAAAAAACAAAATTCATTTATTAGCTTTATTAACAACTAATAATAATAAAAGGACTTCTTTTTTTCGGAAGAGGACATATTCACATCGAATTAATCGAAATGTCAAAAGCATAAGACGTCTTTTTCTTGATAGTACCTATTTTGGTACTAAAAACATTCCGTTTTTTTATCCTCATGAATCAGACAATACTATGCTATTTTCGATGCTTGTATTAGTACTATTTACTTTCTTCGTCGGGTCCATAGGAATTTCTTTCAGCCAAGAACCAATAGATTTGGATATTTTATCTAAATTGTTAATTCCGTCTATAGACCTTTTACATCAAAATTCAAAGAATTCTGTGGATTGGTATGAATTTTTTACAAATGCAACTTTTTCGGTGAGTATAGCTTTTTTCGGAATATTTATAGCGTCTTTTTTCTATAAACCAGTTTTTTCATCTTTACAAAATTTGAACTTATTTAATTTATTTCAAAAAAGTGTTCCTAAAAAAATTATTGCTGATAAAATAATCAATGTTATATATGATTGGTCATATAATCGTGGTTATATAGATGCTTTTTTTGAAGTATCTTTAATTGCGAGTGTAAGAAAGGTAGCTAAATTCAATTATTTTTTTGATAGACAAGTAATTGATGGAATTCCAAATGGAATTGGGATTTCCAGTTTTTTTATAGGAGAGGCTATCAAATATGTGGGGGGGGGGCGAATTTCTTCGTATATTTTCTTTTTTGTATTAATCTTTTTAGGAATTTGTTATTATATATTTATATAATAGATAATAATGTACTACCTAAATTGGGATTATCCGCTAAGAATTAAAGCTTCGGGTAGATCAAGAAAACAGCAGTATCAGCTGCAACAGGAGTATATTATAAATTCTTTTCTCTTTTTCCTTTTTGTTTTAAAAGATTCTATTCGAAATTATTTTGTCTTTTTTTATCTAGATTTAATAGATTCATGGGCGAATGACGGGAATTGAACCCGCGCATGGTGGATTCACAATCCACTGCCTTGATCCACTTGGCTACATCCGCC